ATGTGGATAACTGGAAGGGTGAGAGAAGGATAAAAAAAGAATATGAACGATATATGATTCCACTAGAATATGTAAGGTCTATAAGTCATCTCATAAAAGGCAATGTAATAAAGCAAAGCATCAATACTTCTGATTCATCCACAATTCGATGAATCTGTTAATAGAACAAAAACTCAAGAGCCTTGAGCCAATAAAAGACTGAGAAGATTGACTCAAGAATAAATGAATTTGGGGCTCCATTGTAGAAGTTAGACCTAACCATTAGTTGTGAAGCGGTGGGAACGACGGAACCCGTGAATGCAGAAGAGAAGATTCTATTAAAAACGAATCCTAATGATTCATTGGGTGGGATGGCGGAACAAACCGGGGACAATTCTGAGAGGTCGAGTACTAACCCTACAACTAAATTAGACTATAGACTAGATATTGAAAGAGTAAATATTCGCCCGCGAAAGCTTTATTTTATTGGATTGCTCCATTTTACATTTTTATTTTAGTCAATCCGATACAATAATAAAATAAAAAGATTCGTAAAAAAAAAAAAGAAATAATAATAATATAGAAAAAGGGTTATATATCCAAACAAGATAAACAAATTTGAATAGCTTATATGAAATCCATCTCAGAAAATCCCACGAGTCGGTGTATTATTCATTAATGTATGTATATCTTAAATGAAATATTTTTCTTTTATTGTAATGTAAAGCGTTTATCATTCGCGAGGAGCTGGATGAGAAGAAACTCTCATGTCCGGTTCTGTAGTAGAGATGGAATTGCGAAACAACCATCAACTATAACCCTAAAAGAACTAGATTCCGTAAACAACATAGAGGAAGAATGAAGGGAATCTCTTATCGAGGTAATCATATTTGTTTCGGCAAATATGCTCTTCAAGCACTTGAACCCGCTTGGATCACATCTAGACAAATAGAAGCGGGGCGACGAGCAATGACACGAAATGCACGCCGTGGTGGAAAAATATGGGTACGTATATTTCCAGACAAACCAGTTACAGTAAGACCTGCCGAAACGCGTATGGGATCTGGAAAAGGATCTCCCGAATATTGGGTAGCTGTCGTTAAACCAGGTAGAGTACTTTATGAAATAGGCGGAGTGGCAGAAAATATAGCCAGAAGGGCCATTTCAATAGCGGCGTCCAAAATGCCTATCCGAACTCAATTCATTATTTCGGGATAGAAATGTAGAACCAAAGGAAAGAGGTCTTTGGAATAAAAAAAATTACAGGTTTCTTTTTTTGGACAAAGACAAATAGTATTTCTTTTTTTTTTATTCGCCCCTTTTGCATTGGCATTGAAATAACAGATTAAAAAATGAAAAAATGATATGATTCAACCTCAGACCTATTTGAATGTAGCGGACAACAGCGGGGCCCGAGAATTAATGTGTATTCGAATTATAGGAGCTAGTAATCGCCGATATGCTCATATTGGTGACGTTATTGTTGCTGTGATCAAAGAAGCCGTACCAAATATGCCTCTAGAAAGATCAGAAGTGATCCGAGCTGTAATTGTACGTACTTGTAAAGAATTCAAACGCGACAACGGTATGATAATACGATATGATGACAATGCTGCAGTTGTGATTGATCAAGAAGGAAACCCAAAAGGAACTCGAATTTTTGGTGCGATTGCCCGAGAATTGAGACAATTAAATTTTACTAAAATAGTTTCATTAGCCCCCGAAGTATTATGAGACCGTGATATAGAAATAGATTTAAAGATCAATTTAACAGATTGTGTCTCACGTATATACCTTTAATAATTCATAAAATAAATAGAAAAAAAGAACATGTATGTTTATTATATGGAGGCACCAATAATTTTAGTTCATCATGGGTAGGGACACTATTGCTGACATAATAACCTCTATACGAAATGCTGACATTAATAGAAAAGGAACGGTTCGAATAGTATCTACTAACATCGCCGAAAACATTGTTAAAATACTTTTACGGGAAGGTTTTATCGAAAACGTGCGAAAACACCGGGAAAACCAAAAATCTTTTTTGGTTTTAACCCTGCAACATAGAAGAAATCGGAAAGGGCCCTATAGAGCTCTTTTAAATTTAAAACGGATTAGCCGACCCGGTCTCCGAATCTATTCGAATTACCAGCGCATTCCTAGAATTTTGGGTGGGATAGGGATTGTAATTCTTTCTACTTCTCGAGGTATAATGACCGGCCGGGAGGCGCGACTAGAAGGAATCGGCGGAGAAATTTTGTGTTATATATGGTAATTCTTTTAATATTCGACTTAAATCCGAAACTTCTTTTCTTATTTGTGAAAAAACAGAGAAAGGACGAGTTATCTAATATCACCCCGCCTCTATTAGTGGATACTTCAAAAGGATGGAATAAAAGAACAAAACAAAACGGGTTTTAAGTACTTAAAAATTTCCCAGCGGTATAGTTTAGATAAAGAAGATCTGTTATGTTTCAGGAAGAAGATTCGACATAGTTTTATACGGATACCCACCCGC